TGGTCCAATACTGAATAAACGAGTATCTCCTCTAGATGGAAGAAGATTCTCTTTGAAAAGTAATTTGGTACCATCTGCTAGAGCTTGAAGAATTCCCAAAGGTCCTGCGTATTCAGGACCAATACGTTGTTGTATACCTGCAGATATTTCTCTTTCTAACCAAACAATTACTAATACACCTATTGTGATTCCTAATACAGGAGTAAAAATAGGGATAAGCATCCATATGATCCCATAGACCTCTTTTAAGGATTCCAATCTAGAAAAAGAATTGATAGCTTGTACTTCTGTTGTCTCAATTATCATTTTAACGATCAACTTCTCCCATAATGATATCTATACTACCTAGTATCGTCATAATATCAGCCAATTTCATTCTTTTAACTAACTGAGGAAGAATTTGCAAATTAATAAACCCCGGTGGGCGAATTTTATATCGCCAAGGAAAAACACCCTTATCTCCTATCAGAAAAATTCCCAATTCTCCCTTTGGTGCTTCGACTCTTGCATAAAGTTCTTGCTTCGACAATTCAAAAGTTGGAGAAGGTTTTTTACTAATGAATCGATAATCAAACTCATTCCATACAGTATCTTTTACTCTATCAAAGCGGCGGATTTCTAAATTTTCATAGGGACCTCCCGGAATTCCTTCTAGGGCCTGTTGAATAATTTTTATGGATTCTGTCATTTCACTGATTCGTACTAAATAACGAGCTAATGAATCCCCTTCTTTTTGCCATTGCACTTCCCAATCAAATTCGTCGTAACACTCATAATGATCAACTTTACGAAGATCCCATTGTATTCCGGAAGCTCGTAGCATTGGTCCCGACAAACCCCAATTTATTGCTTCCTCTCCACCAATAATGCCTACTCCTTCAACTCGTTCTAAAAAAATGGGATTCCTTGTAATAAGCTTTTGATATTCAGCAATTCCTGTTAAAAAATAATCGCAAAAATCCAAACATTTATCTATCCAGCCATAAGGTAAATCAGCAGCGACTCCGCCAATACGAAAAAAATTGTGCATCATTCGCATACCGGTGGCAGCTTCGAATAGGTCATATATCAATTCTCTTTCTCGAAAAATATAGAAGAAAGGAGTCTGTGCCCCAATATCTGCCATAAAAGGGCCAAGCCATAACAAATGCGAAGCTATACGACTTAACTCCAACATAATGACTCTGATATAACTGGCCCTTTTAGGAACTTGAATATTGCTTAATTGCTCTGGCGCATTTACAGTTATTGCTTCTGTGAACATAGTAGCTAAATAATCCCAACGTGTTACATAAGGCAAATATTGTATAATTGTTCGATTTTCTGCAATTTTTTCCATACCTCTGTGTAAATAACCCAATATTGGTTCACAGTCAATAACATCTTCACCATCTAAAGTAACAATTAGTCGAAGAACACCATGCATTGATGGGTGGTGAGGTCCCATATTGACTATCATGAGGTCTTTTCTTGTAGCTGGTACAGTCATAGGTTTTTCCTGATTCATTCTTCCATGAATTGCTGAAAGCGAAAAGAAGTTCACCAAACTTTAAGCCAATAATTCAAACTAACTCTTCAAATTAACGAGTTTTTCTCTCTCGAATATCCAACTGCCCTATTAATTCTTTATAACGTGCTCTATTTTTTTTTGACAAATAAGCCAGCAGCCGTTGACGTTTTCCGAGAATTTTCCGTAGACCTCTTTGAGATAAATAGTCTTTTTTGTGCAATTCCAAATGTGAAGTAAGCCTCCGTATCTTGTTGGTGAAACTTACTACTTGAAATTCAACAGATCCGCTGTTTTCTTTGTTTTCTTCTTGTTCTTGCAAAATAATTGAAATAAATGAATTTTTTACCATAAAATAATTTCACACTCCCCTTTTTACAGATATTTATTTTATTGATCAGTAATAATAATGTCAGAAATTTTAATGTAGTATATACAATAATCATAATTTCTTTATACATTCCTAGTTTTATCAATTAAATTAATCAATCCAATTTTTGAGTTCATTTGTATAGTGATACAAAAAAACGATACCAAATAGTTCAGTCCGAAGATTCGATTGATTAATTTAATTGATACCCCATTTCCTTAATATTCAGGTATCCTAGACTGGGATGTAAGACAGCGCATATGCGCATCGGGTTGCTTGCATATAACACGGTCACGGACATAAGAAAAAATGAAAAATTCATAGAACAATAGAATATATAGGAAACTCAAAATTTTGAATCAGGGATACATATATATCCTTAACATACTCAAGCGGCTCCCATTATTGGTATCAAACCAATAGCGATTCATACAAGCTAAATCTTCTAATCGATAATTAGGCCAAAAAAAGAACTTTAATTTATTTAATTCATTTTTTTTTCTGTCAAAATTTTTACTTTCCTCCAAAAATTGACTCCAGTTTTTTATCTTGTTTTCCTTGCAAAATAAATTATTTCTATGCACACCATTCTGATTCTTTAAATTTAAATTGAAAGAAATTAGAATTCTCAATTCTCTACGACGTCTAGACGATAAAATTTTTTCAGGAACAAGCAAATCAAAATTATTTTTGTCTCTATTTAGAGTTTTTATTTTATGTCTTGAAATGGATTCATCAAAAGTATTCTTAGCAACATTTTTGGGGTTTCGGTATCTTTGATTACTTTGGTGCTTACTTTTATGAACCAAGGAAATACCTATGATTTGATACATAAAAAACTGTCCGTCATTTTTTACAGATAGACGGGCAGGTTCCATAATTAATATTCCCTTTTTCGTTAATTGTGTAAGATTTAAACGCCTCCTCATTATATCCAGATTCATTTCTTTCCTTTGAATATAGGATATAGTAATTTTTCTTACATTTATGAGGCTAACCAGCAGACCATATATCTGGATATTATTCAGCATTTTTTGATTCAATTGATTCAAACGTCCAGTCCATCTTAATTGCAAAGGAAAATCTCCTTTAAGGAATATTTTTAGTTTTTCAATGGATTCTAAAAAATATTCTTCAATATTGTTTTGATTCTTTAATTCAAAATATTGTTTTGAATTTGATGGACTAAAATTTAAAAAAACCTCATTCTCCTCTTGTTTTCCCTCGATATTTTTATTTTCAATAAAATTTGGATTTATATTCAAATTAAAAAGAAGTAAGTTCCTTGGGATAAACCAAGGTTTCTCTTTATATTTATGATAAAGTATCACAAACTCTGGAAAGAAAAAAACTTTCGGATTCGACATGAGGCGATTTAAGATTAAGAATTTTTCATTCATTCCCATCCAATCAAAAGACATTCCCATCCAATCAAAAAAGACCTTATTGTAATTAATTTCAGAATTTGAATCAATTGGAAGATAAAAAAGACCATTACCTTTATTATTAAGTTTATCCCTGATTTGGTCCTTTTTAGGTTCAACCTCAATATTTGTACTAAATTTCCAACCCAAATATTTTCTATCTGTATTTTTTTCCGTATATATAATATCACTTTTTCCTAGATAATTCTTGATAGGATTGAGTATGCTAAAAATTTTTTCGTTATTTCTGTTGGAATTTTCTTGATTCTTATTTGTTTCTAATGATGATCTATAAATAGAGGCCTTCTTCTTAGTTTCAGAATGAATATATTTATATGATAAAAGATCATATCTATAGTTTTTTTGAAAATTTTCCTCTTTATTTGGTAATAAATATACTTTCGAATTTTGTTTTTTTTTTGAATCAAATAATTGGTCTTTTTCATAGGAATACCATTTATTTAAATCCTTATTTTGAGACGTATGGCATTGATTTAGTCCATTTCTCCATTTTTGTGGGATTAATCTAGACCATGTAATCTGCGATAAATCGTATTGATAATGACCTCTTAACCAGTTTTTCCATGGATTCATTCCATTATTTGGAAGTTCCTTATGTCTTACTTCGGAATCAAATATTCCTTGTCTTCCAAAAAGATCTTTTATTTCATTCTTAAGAAAAAAAGAAGGTCCATTATATTGAAGAAGAGATCTTAACTTATTGAAGTTAATAACTTGGGTTTGTGATAATTTTAAAAATACATATTTTTGTGACAAGTAAGATAAATTAAAAAAAATATGTGACTTCCGCTTACTATTTCTAAGATTATCAAAAGCCTTTTTTATAGTCATAGGCGAAATGAAGTCAATTTGATTTTTTTTTGTTTTATTAATCCTTTCTTGATCTTGATTTATTTCATTATTGTCAATGTATTTATCAAGAATTTTTTTGGTTGATTCCATACAAATTTGTAGAGTGATTCTGCGTATATTAATGATACATAGAAAGATATCTATGTATATTTTTTCAATGAAAAATTTAACTATTAATTCAATATTTTTTCTTTTTAATATTTTCCAAATTTTTGGGGGTGATTCTCCATTATTATTTTTTTTTATTCCCGGCGTTACTTTTTTTTTTTTTTTTATTATTTCTATTTGATTTCTGATTGTATTTCTTCTATCAATTCTATGTTTCATTTCTTCTTCGGCCTGTGAATAATTTGTCCAACCTGTAGATCGATTTTGAGTAAGTGATTCATGAATTATCTGAGTGCTGATTATAGAATCCTTTTCTGTTTGAGTTTCACTTGATTCATATATTTCTGTCGGTATAAATAATGGAATTTTATTTTCTTTTAAAAGTTCTTTTATTTTTTGTTTTACAAATAAAACTGCTTTTGATTGTTTTTTTTTTATTTTTTTTAAAACTCTTCGAACTCTAAAATTCAATTTTCTTATTTCGACTTTATAGTCTATATCTTTAAAAATGGGTTCAAAAAAGGAAGGTGTTTTTCGAGGAGGACCAAACGGATATTCTGTTTCCTTTCCTAAAACTGTTAAAAAACAAGAATCAAAATCATCTTGTTGCTTTCGATCTCTATCAGAGAGTCGTAGTTTCGATCTGTGCCAAGGTTTTAAATGAAAAGGATATAGGATTTTGATCTGAAAACCCTCTCTTAACCAATTTTTAGGAAAT